AGCAGATTTGACTCGACACAACCTAACGATACATCCAATACCAAGGGGGTAGAAATGAACCGAAGACTTTTCACATACATAGTGGCATCAAAATTGAAGAATGAAGGAGGACGACCTACTATTTCGCACGCAAGCTTCCTTTCTTTTTGAACACAGCGATCAGCAAGCAGCAAGTATAAACCGGTGCCCCCAGGTCGATGGATGGTCTATGGGTCCTACAATGTAAGTTCCCCACATTTCGAAGGGCCATGACGACACAGTAGGATAGAGAGGATTAGGGTGTTGGTGAATGAATTATCCATGGATCTGGCATTGTCTGCAGCGCTTGGCAAACTCGCTGCAGTCTTTGATCATAGAGGGCCAAGAGTAACCCAGCCTCTTTATCTTCCTCTGAATTTTGGGTCCTGACTGGTGAGCTCCGCACAAGCCGGCATGAACCTCAGCTATGATATGCTGGGCTTCGTCATGGGACACACATCTCAGCCACAACTGGTCCAGTCCAAAGACCGTCTGTCGAGAGTGTCGTTTACGAAGGCAAAACGCAGTGCTCTCTTTCTTATTTTATTCCGTAGAGACCTGGGTGGGCATTGTGCCAAACGTCGAAGTATTCGATAAAAGGGAGTCTCCAATCTGTATCGAGATGGATGTCCGTCAGGTCATTCGACCTTTCTTCTTTGTCGATCGCAAGGCACGTAGAAAGGCTTCGTCTGTTTCGAATGGTGATCCGCACCTGATTCGTGTGGGGTTCTGCTAATTCCTTCGCAATTCTAGCTAGGGCATCAGCTCTTCCATTAGTTGCACGCGAAACCTTAGCAATGGTTATGTGTGGGAACTTGGCTATCAATTGGCAAGCTCGCCGGTAGTACTTGGTGAGTTCTCTTCCAGTGATTTAGGCGATTGAGAAGGAAATATGAAAAGGGCCCCACAAAAAAGAAAGGCTTGGATGCGTGGGATAGCTTGAAGAGCGCCGGGAAGGATATTGATGTGACAAACATAGGAAATGGAAGCGGATGAGCGTCTGTCAGGTGCTTGTTGACATGCCTCTTTATAGATGACAAGAGCTTTCGGTTCGCACCTTGGTCCATGACAGAGGTGCGTAGACCAGGTGTATCTACCACACGAAGCGTGACCCCATCAACCCCTCCGAAAATATCCCTGACATGGTAAGTACCAGTGTCGAATGCATCGGTACGGGATCAGTCCCTTGTTCTCAGTGCTGAGTGTGAAATGACTTAGTAAAGAGCTACTGAGTAAGTATCAGGCACATAGCGGTATGATCGCATCACAGGAGGACATCCGAGTCCCTAGCACTCGACATACTAAACAGATAAGGAAGAGGTTATCAAAAGTAGCGACCAGATGGGATTCTTTGCTTCATGCGTTGGTTCGAATCCAACTCGCTACTGTCTTCAAAGCCAAGCAAGTGTTTTATCAAGTAAAAGAAAAAGAAGAGTAGGCGCAACTAGTAATTAACTCGTACCCAACTCCTTGAATCCTGACTCTGGGTCCCAGCCAGTTCAATTTGATTGGAGAGGCAGAAAAAGAGTCGGCTAGAAGAATTACTTCTCGTTTCACTCCTTTTAGTAGCCAAGTCAGAATCCAAGTATGAGAGAAGATTTGCAGTTACAAGCAGGAATTGAAGTGAAAAGGAAGAATTTACTCGTCGTATCAGCTTGCTTCGATAGCTTGAATTCGAGTTATCAGTTAGCAGCGCAAGCTACAAGAATACGAGTGAGGACATCAGATTGAAAGTCCAGTTAGAAGCTGGGCGGCTATAGTGTATTAGGCCTTTCTCCATTCATCGTAGTTACAAGATGTCAACTCACGTAGCGGATTAAAAGGAAGTAGTCGGTTTGCAAGCCAATCTTTCATTTAAAGAGTATTACTTCGATAGCGGAATTCTCTCTGTCAGGTAACAGTTTGAAGGTACGCTATCTTCTTTGCTAGACCAATATAAGAGTTCAACTCACTTAGAAGATTTACAGTAAGGGATCGGAATAGCGAGTCGTGATATTGCTTTCTCATTTCCTTCCCATAGTATTAGCTAGGCCCAAGCAAAATGCAATAGCCAGTGGTAGAGCCGGGTTAGCTGGCCTAATATGCTAGTCAGTGAGTAACTACGCAGGAAAGAAGAGGGTTAAGCCGAGTATTCGTATCACTAGTCGTAGTAAGCGGTTGCCTTTGTCTTGCTTGCTCGGGTTTATACGGCGGAGTTTACTTATCGATTAGCCTTGGTAATTCCTCTTTCTCCTTATCAGAAGTGATGTCGGTTCGATACCGCCTTTTGAATTCCTATTTCTAGCTATCATATTTCAAGACAAGGTCGAAGGCTTAATAGTTGCTATCAGAATTGAGGGCCGTTATCGGTTTCAAGAGTCAAAGGCAGAATAACAATAATAAGTTAAGAGATAGAATTGCAAGCTCGCTAGCAGCTTTATTAGTGAATACCAGATTGAAATCAGATTGGTAGAATTGACTAGGCCCTTCGCTAGTGGAATTCCAGCTATCAGATAGAGGATTTGCTGTACGTACGAAGTGACCTATCGTTTCCTTAGTTTTAATAGCAGCCTGCCTTTCTTGCTTTGGATTTTCTCCTTTTATAGCTCGTAGTTTCATGTCAGGTTGGTAGTTTCAGTACTTTTTTTCAGTTCCAGTCAGAATCAAAACACGCTATAAGATTAGTGGATTGCTCTGTAGTTTCTATAGCTTTAATAGACCACATAAGTTTGTATGCCAGGTTTACAGCGAGCTACAAGATTTCTAGTAAAAGATAAGAATTGAGAGTAGTGAAGCCTTATCCATAGTTTGCATTCTCATTACCATACCTAAGACTGAAAGCACCATACCAGCAAGATTTCTATTGGCTTTCACGTTAGGATTTGCCTAGCCATGTACATAAATGGTGGACAGAATGTAGGTTGCCCTGCCATAGTTGTATGGATGAAATTTTTGAGAAGGAAAATGCGAGGCAGGTTTTCAGAGTAATATTTCTGCGGAGACTCGTAGTACAAGGGAAACTGCTTTAGCTTTAGCTGAATTAGTCTTGAATGAATTCTGGCAAGTAGTAGCGGAGGGTTTCAATATAAGGCTAGGTTAGATCTAATCTATAAAGAGAGACTTATTGGCGGATATTGACTAAGAACGAACGATTTCACTTTTGTCAAAAATTCAAGCCGACTAGAAAAGGAGAGAGAGAGCGAGAGAGATCAGACGAAAGATTAGGATTGGCATCGTTATAGAGAGCTGGCAGCTCCCAGGCATGGTACGCATTACTAATAAAGTTGTCGTGGACGGTGTAGATAGGTCTCAATTTCTCCATGCATTCTAGGACTACCAGGGAAGCTCTAGTACCATCCAGCTGATGTATGCAGTTCGCGAAGGTAGCCCTTCTGCTTTTCATTCTATCGCGTTTGGTTGTTGGTACAGTGCGCGTTATTTAGTGTCGCTTTTTTCGCTTCCTATCATAAACCCAAACATGTATTGATTTACTCTCCAGAGTTTCCTGAATAGTCGTTAAGAAATAGCTATTTGAAATAAAAGCTCTATTCATGTATCCAGCAAACCAACCAATCTCGTTGACTGGATTCATTAAGCTTGCAATGGCTGGAAATTGATTATCCCAGAATGTGCAGAACACACCTGTCACCTTCAAGCTCTCATTCTTTTTGATGATGAAATCTAGCCCCTTTTGGATATCTGAAGCCGAGCTATGCGGAGTTTTCCCATAAACACGTGGCATATAGACTTGATTAACCAGCTTGCGGTTAAGGTTAAGGCAAAAAGCCTCCACGACACCACCATCCAGAGATGATGATCTCAACTCAGCTTTTAGTTCATCCAATAGAGAGCTATATAGGTCATAGATTAGATCCTTGTTCGCAGATTTTATTAAATTAGTGCGCAACGCCAAATCCTTATTGAATAGAAAGTAACTCATGATCTGATAAGCGCTAGAGGATGCATCCATACTGATTGGAATCCAAGTGAATCAAACTTCAGCAGGACTCTGAATATGGATTATATGACTCAAGAACTAAAACGGGTTCTTTGCTTCAGCAGCAAACTGCACAAATTCACCAATAAGTGCATCATCTTGTGCATTGTAGAATCGACCCATATTATTGAAGTACCACTCGCATGGTTCTGGTAAAGACGAGAATGATTTGAAATGGGAAGCAGCTGAAGAGCAAAGCATTAGTACCATTTTATGATGCTATAGCTCTTTCAATGATTTTTCATCACAAGCATCAAAACCACCATGTGAGTGCTTATCAAATAGAATCCGGCTCTTCGCTAGATCTCGGCGCATGCGAGTGCAAGAAGCCTGTTCTTGAAATGCGACCTCTGAAGTCCATGAAAGCTGGAAGGTTTAAAGTGTAGCCCTCGTAGACCGAGGCGCGTTTTAATAGAAACTTTTAATAGCGTGCACGTTGGATACGTTTATCCAATATATCTACGTTGGTAGTGAACTTGTACAAATCCGTATTATTCCCTTTCAACAACTCACTCCTTAGAGGGTATACAAAAATATGAGGATTAGCGTTAGCAAGGAAGGGAGGCATTAGATGACCACTTGAAACCAAGAGATTCTGGTTTGCTTTAATGAAGGCCAACATTTTCCTATTGACTTGAAACGGTTCATTTTGAAATGCAGTGATGATAGCACACAGAGCTCGGCAACTCCCTAAGGAGTGCAATTTCAAGAAGAAGTGGTCAAACGCACTTCCTTACAAAGTGAATTCAACCAAAACATAATACCACCCTAGTTAGAGGTAGTAGATTAGTCAACTAAGGAGATACTGTACTAGAAGCATTAGTTATACCCGCCCAGGCAGAATTGAAACACGGAATAGACTCTACCTCCAATCTGTGCTCTTGAGATGCCAAACTCCGAACAGTCTACGTGCTCACAACATACTCTATTTTTCACAATTTCAAAATTACATACAGCCACATTGACTGTCCACTCTTCTGTTCAATTTGTTTCCACAGTTGCGGTGTTTAGCAATTTTTGACATTTTGAATTTGACGGGGCACTTCTCGACGCTTATTTTCTCCTTCGCTTATTTCGACCTTGTTGAATCTCCATTCAATATTAATGTTCAGTAGTTCGCTCATACCTAAGAGTTCGCAGGTTCTATGCTCCACCCGTATAGCGTTTCAGGTCACTGCCACCCCAATCTTTTCCGGTGTTTTAGGAATCTAAGGCCTTACTTCCCTTCTGCTTTTTCTATTGAGAGATTGGATTATCAAAATATATCTTCTCTTTTACACACTCAAACGTATATGTCCCTCTATAATCTAGCAAGTCTCTTCTCCAAATAAATACTGCCTTTGCTCGTCGGCAACTGACACACCCGATTTTCAAACAAAGAAGATGGAGTCGGGTAAGCTGAGAAGAAGATTATGCAACATCACAAAGTATAAGTTGGGTGAAAAAAGCCACTAATTCTCCAGTTTGATCGAGAATCCTCTAGTTCAAATTGATCATTCCAAACAAAGTTATAATAACCTACGTTTCGATACAACTTCCCTACCAGAAAGAAGAAAAGCACACTATGGTGTCTATCTAATTTGTTTTGACTTATTCCCACCCAAAGCCGATAAGTTCAAAATACATGGTTTATTTCCCAACTTGAACCATTCCCCAACACATAGAAATGGAAACGAACAAACAGCCGAACAAAAACTTCCACATTCCCAAATAATATATTTATTGTTTTCTTCTCCATTTTGAGTTTTCTATCTTCGTTAAATTACGTAATTACATTTTACAAGCTTCCTTCCACCATCCCCAGCCAAGAGGCATCTTGGCCTCCTACTCCATACTTCTTCTACTTATTTCAGTGATGTTTTGTCGATCTTACTCTTTATCAGGGAGCTGGGATCCAATTCATAAATAATATGAAAGGTAGGACCTCTATGAATAACGAGACTTTTATTTTAGTGAACAAAGCAGCCAGCAGGGAATATTTAGAAACAGAAAGGGTGATGAATTTTACACTATTTTCACGAAGCACTCACTGAACTGTAATAATAGAGTCAATACTAATGCAGATGCGGCTTCATAATTCGTAAACGACTAACAACTGTCAGAGCCCATCTCAGCCTCAAACAAAAGATTAGGTACAAATTAATGGTGCTAGGCGAGGATGCCTCGTTCTTACTAGCCCTACAAAGAGAAAGAGCGCCTGCCTCTAAATCCTTTTTGATTATGAAAGCAGTTAAGTCAATCTAGCTTTCTCCCATTTTGGTCTTCTGAGTCCGCTTTTTGTATCTTAAACTGTGGAGTCGCGATTGATTGTTTAGGCGGGCAGCTAGGCTGATGAGAAGAAAAGTACGGTACGGTCGGCAGAACAAGTCGCGTTGAGAGGGTCTCGGGGCCGTTACTGATCGGACCACAAAATATCGTCGAGTTTCTCGGGCCACTCTGTTTTGCTCTTCTCTATCTTCCTCCGAAACCCGGGAAGGTACTATTTCTTGTAGACCAACGAAGGATATAATATGGTTTAGTAATAGAGAAACCTCAATTCCTCGTAGGTAAACTGCCTGCCTCCTAGGAATCCCAAACCTTCAGATAATCTTTCTGCCCAATGCTGTAGATTATTCGGTCGGAAGAGAAGGTGTCCTGCCCTTTTGCCTCAATCCACTTGGTCTTTTAATCCACCGACACTACCCAATACTTTGATTCTTTCTTCGCTTGCACAAAGGGCCCGAGGATATCCATTCTCCTACACAAACCAAATCTCTTGGTCAGGCAGGAAGTCGGCTGCTCCACGAGGAGGTTGGTGCAATAACTTACTGTGGAACTGACACTTTTCGCACTTCTCGATTTGCACTTGTAGTTTACCGGCTCGTATATCAAGTATTAGCCGCTCAATAAGATTAAGAGCAAGAAATAAGAAAGTAAGTTAGCTTCTCGCCTTGATACTGCCTGGAATTATCTCTATCAGTTAGAAGATACCTAGGAAGAAGTTAAGCTCGCAATTGCTTTGTCATTTCCTACGTATTAATAAGAGGAATACGAGTCAGCTAGAAAACAAGCTCGTAGTTCCCATCCGGGCAGACTGCAGCTTAGAATAATTCAAGTAAGCCGTGTTGTATCAAGAGTATTAGGAGTGAAAGTCAGATTGAAACTAATAAGTCAGAGTGACAGTCAGCTACCAGCTTTTACGATTGACTAACTAGTTTATCCTTTGTATTAGGCTTGGCCTTGTGACTGCTACTTCGTATACCAGCCTTGTAACTGAGACTGGAATTTAGGTATTGAGTTTTTAGTATGGATATAAGGTTCCGTGGTATTACCCAGCGAGTAAGTAAGCCAACTATAAGGTTTCAAGCTAGTAGTGAGTTTGCAAGCTTGCTTGCTTTATCGGGAATAGAGGTTTTCCAGTCAGCTGCTTATCGTATCGGAAGTTAGCTTCTCTTTTATATAGTATTACAAGGCGATAGAAGATTGAAAGCCAACTATCCCGGGCAGAGATCTACTTGACTTTTTGATCTCAGAACTGGTGAAGAGTTGCTATTATTCTTTTACTTTTTTTTAGTTCAAACATTACTCCTGCTTTTCGCTTTTATAGTTAATATCCGTAACTTTCAATAACTTCCTAACGCTCTGATGCGTCAAGTCTGGCATTTTCTTCTTAAGTACGGGGCTGCTATCAAGCTTCATAGGCTGCTATCAAAGGCGACCCACCCGTCTGTCTACCCATTCCCCTCGCTTTCTTAAAAGAAGAATCAAGTTGCTGAGCTATTTCATCTTTCTTTACGCTTATATGGTGAACCAGCTTCGTACACTTAGGGTCACGTATCGCCGCTATATGTGGAAAAAAGGCAAGAGGCGCGCAGCGGACAATAGCATTAATTGGTGAAACCAGCGGTATTGTATTTGAATTGGAACTAGTTGAAAAGGAAAGAAGAAAATGTTGGAACTTTCACCTGCGTAGTAAAAGGCCACATCTGATAGCCAGAATTTCTTTCTTGCTGTGCCGCTTCTAGTTATCTGAAATTAACCCGTACTAGTCGTAGTCAGACTATTCCATGTTTCCTTCTTTCCTGGGTTAGAAATGAATAAAAGGGATCAGGAAGAGGAGTAGCCTAGCTTGCTTATTGTTTGTTTTCCTGAGCGGTATAGTAAGTCAGTGTTTTCATTTGTAAGCGGAAGCGATTAGGGATCTTAACTTTCAACGTCATAGACTTGACCTCATATTGTTGGATAAACCATTCTTTGCTCACTTCGCTTTTTGCTGCTGTTCCTTTGTGAATAAACACATCTTTATTGTTATCCTCGCTGAATTCATGATTGAAATTGTGCTCTTTCAAAGCCTTTCTTATGATGGCTATCTATATGGGTCTAAAGTAGTATACTTTTTCAACCGCCCGAAAGAAAAGACTCTGCATTGCACGGTTTAGGAGCAAAGCGTTAGAAAGCATATCAAGGTCAAGCCAAGGATGATGAAACCGAGAATCTGGGACATTTTCTATACTACTCTCTGACTGACTTCCATAAAAGAAAGAAGGATCGGGATCAGAGTGTTGCCTATGACGTTGCTACGTAGAAAGGTAAAATGCGCGTTGTTTTCGTCTACTGAAAGACTGGCGAAAGATACTACGCTTCGGGTACAAACAAGTGAGAGTTGCCCTATACGACATATCCTACTCGGAATGAGCGTAATAGTATAAGTTTTTTTGCTTTCTTACTTTTCTCTTTCATGCTATAACTGTAAGCAACTCCTTCCCGTTCGGTCTTTCTGGCTGTCCATACTCAAAAACCCTTCAAACAATCACCATATGTTGAAAATACAATACTCGCTTCGGTCAAAAAATTCCCTAGGAAGAAAAAAGCACTTATCACCTGTATTTTATGATTCTCTCTTTGAGGAAGAAAGTAGTACTCCATTTCTTGCTACAGCGGCGTATTCGGTTTTGATATTTTATCTTCAGAAGAAGTCTGTCTAAGAAAGAACCAACTTTCTAAGTGGTGATAAGTGATAAGCTTTGATAAGCGTATAGATTTTCATTTATATATAAGCATAGATGTATTTCTTGGAATTTATAAGCGTATCTCAGAATTTTCATATTGAATGAAATCCGTGAATTCCATCTCTTTTGGCAAACAAATAGGAAAGCGAAACGTAAACCAACTGCAATAGTTTCGTCTGCGTCAGAACATCCGGGCTAAACAGGCACCGTAGAAGTATTAGTCGGGGTTACGCTTGCCATAGATTTATACTCTTCCTTCTTCTTTCCCATTCCTATCACGGTAACTGCTCTTTTTTAAGCTATAGCTTGGACTTTGGGGTTGACCCTTCCTTTGACCCTTCTTAAGCAATTACGCGGACCAAGTGGAGTATCTCTCAAATGGATGAACACTTCAATGGCCAACTCAAGACTAAGAGCGTTCTGTCGAACTAAAGACTAAAGGGTAATACCAATCCTGCTTCTTGTGGACAGTTCTTTGTAAGGTCTCATCGGCCTGCCTTCCTGGCAGGTCCAAGCTTCTCCGAATTTCTTTCGCTTACTTGCTTTTCTTTCGCTTACCTGTTGTGGTACAAAGCTGCTGTCTTTTCTGGGAAAACTACTCTGGTAGTGAATTCCTTCTTACTTACCCACTCCCATTAGTTTGATCCGAAGTCCGTATTTGCTCGCTCATCTGTATACTGGCCATATCCATTAGATAGACCGGAACACCCTATGAACTTCTTTCAAGCCCTACGTACGAAGAGGTATGTATGTGTAAAAAGCCGCCTTTTTCAAGTAGACCAGCCAAAGAAGACATGGGGTTACTGGGGCTTTGACCAATGCAATGGAGCCCTACCCTAAAAGTAGAGGTACTTAGCAAAAGAGCTCTGCAGTTCATTCATAAATATAGATGGTAAGCTTCAACTAATCCAATATATATATGGGTGGGAGTCCAGACTGCGTGATATCATCCATAGAGAAGGGGCCTACTTCTCTTTGCTCTCAAGCCTACCGCGCACTGAAGCGAGGTGTGATTTCTCTGATTTCTTTCATTTCATATAAGTAGCAAGCCTCAAAGACCTACCTTCTGAAGTGAGAGGAATCAAGTAGTAGGGAGGCTTTCCTGTTCTTCTTTACTCTACCAATCCTGCTTGTCAGCCTTTCCTTAACTTCTTTAGTCTACCAATCCTGTCAACCTTGCACTTATTTAAGTAGGCTTTCACTCTTCCATGGCCAATGAATTAGGCAGTGGAACTCGCCCTTAGTCTAACTAACTAACGAACCTGAAATGCTTTCAGAGAGTGCTAGACTTAGCAAGACTGCCCCTAGCATAATCGAAAGGGATATAGCCTTATTATGGGGCTGGATCTGTAACGGATAGAAGTTAAAGCTAGGGATACTTTGACTAGTTGGAATATCGCAACTATTAGGGCAAGAACATGACGGAAGTCCGCTCTCTGTAATTAAGTACCAATAGATGCTGCGCTTTTCGAACTGACGGCCTAAGGAGGGTCAGTCGAGACAGAGATTTCATTAGTTGAAAGAGCATTTATCCCATTCCAGTTAATCCAATAGTCGAAGGAAGGTGGCACAGTTAAGTTACTCAAGAGAATGAGCCCTAAACATCGTTTTGTGAAATCATCGGCTTAAACTCCTTCTTTTCCCTCTGTCTCAACCCGGCAGCCCTGCCTGTCGCAGAACCGCTGTGAAGCATCCATTCTATTCAATTAGAAAGAGCCTCTCTAACTAGTAGTAGACGGTTGCTTCGAATGAGGTCTCACAGGTCCTGCTTAAGCGAAAATGTAGTTGTGGAAGTAGTCTTGCCCACTTTGCCTTACGCTCATAGAGATCTATCAGTATCCCTCTTGTCGAAGTAGGCAAGTACGCTCGGCCCAGTACTAAACTTTGGCATTAAAGCCTGAGTCCTTTGACCTGCTTTCTTCTTGAATGTTCTGGAAGAAGGTAATCCCCTAAAGAGAATTTCTTTGCTTGCTGGCACCTTCATCGCACGCCCTTATAGAAGATTTCCATTTGAAAGCACGATTCAGTCGGGAATATCAAATTATCCTTTTTGACCCTTTAAAATGATAAACTAATTGGCGCAGGAGCACCCACAATTGCCTTCTCGGGGTTCCCATTGGTATTGGACAAATATTGAGTTTTTTTAGCCATGAAGTAAAGAAAAACCCGTCGTCCCGTGCTATTCAACTAATAAGTAGTTGCTTGCTTATGCAATTCTTTTATTAGCCCTGAGACTTTGCCATCTTGCTTTGCTTGGACAACCCGAATTTTTCCAAAAAGGAAGTTGTAAAGCAAAAACCTCTCGCATCGTCTATAATAAAGTTCAGTGCTGTCGAAAAACCTCCTGAACTTGTTTGGAACTTTAGCAGGTACTGAGTAGAAGGCTGTAAACTCAGACCCTCACTCGAACTGGCAATGGCTGGGACCTTATCGCTTCGATTCGAGACTTAGTAACTCGTAATTCCATTTTTCATTATTTCATTCCTTGGCTATGCTTTTCGCCCTGCCAAGGAATTCAATTATGACTAGGAAAATCCTCTCCAGTAAAAAAGAAGAGAAGAGATGGCTAAGCTCGCGAATAGAGCTTTGGGAGAAAGAGCAGCTAAGCTCTTTCACCTCATAGATTGAGTGAGTAGGCGCGGAGCGGTGAAACTAGCGAGTGAGATACACGAACGTTAGGCTAAAAAGCTGGCGTTAGGTCTAAAAGCGAGTTACCATGAAATGAAATCGCACGTCGATATGTTTGCTCCTTTCATGATGCACCGGATTCTTCTCTTTTCCTGAAACCTATTTAGGGAGTCGTGTAGGTGGCGTCTTTCAATTAGCTATAATATTACCACCTTCCTCGCTTTGGTCGTCTACTTTTACCTGGCTCTACTAGCTTTCTTCTCTTCATTTTATTTTCTGGGAAGCTCCGATTTCTCTTGTTCGTAAAGCGAACTCTTTTCCTTCCATTGATTCTATCCTGATTGGATGCGATCTTCTTTTTGTGCAATTTTCAGTAGTGTCATTAATATTGCTGGGTTGTCTTAATAGTAATAGTAACATTAGTTCATTGCTGCCTTCTTCGCTAGCTGTAGGGAATGGAATAGGGACTCCCTCTCTTTGTCCTTACTGGTGGATATGTAGCATGAACAGTAAATAAATAGTGTACTTTCACCCAGCTCTAGTAGTGCCCCTCATTCTGCCTATCTTAAGCGGGGAGAATTCTGGAATGCCAGCCAGTACATATGGAGGATTGCGTGCAGATCGTAGAAAAGACAAAGGAGATAGTATCTTGAGTTTTTCGTTTCTAGTAGTAGGGTATTCTCATAGTAAGGTGGTGGCGAATTTCCTGTTATCATACATATAGAGTGGCTGGCTGTTCCCTATTGCCCCTATTGCGTACCTCTTCTTTTTAGTCGGCTGGCTCATTCATTTCTTTATTTTGATCCGTTTTCGTACGCCTCCCTGCAAATAATCACTCTCGATTCTCGGGCCTCATATTCTCAGAAAAGAGGATCTTGTCATTTGACTCAGTGGTCATCCAAATCTGCATCATTTTTCCAATCGAAAATTTACCTAGACTTCTTTGATCACGAATGCCGTCTCACCCACCTTTAGCAAAGCTTGTTAATAAGCAGATGTCTTTGATCTTCGATTTTGAGTTTTTGTGGGGACTGTATAGACAGCGTTGAAAGATATGGGAGTCCTCAGCCTACGCTAGGGGGATGATGAAAGCTCCGGGCTGGCTTACGAGCATAAACTCCAACCAGAAAAGCCAAGAATTCATTTTGAGAATCAATGTAACTTCTGTGGATGGAAAATATCACCTTTCCCTAAACGCTTGACTCGCAGGTCACTCGCTTACGGCAACTCCGTCGTTAACGCTTTAATAGGTCATAATCTCGTCAAAAGAGATTTTCCTTCCCCCGGAGTCACTAAAGTCCTATCTAGCTAGCTTTTTTCCCGTAGCAGTAAGTAGCCCGCTACGCGCCTCACTATTAGTGGAAAAAGAAAGGAAAGGAAGAGTTGAAAAAGCAAGGAAAGGAGGACACCCTGACAATAGCACCGGTCGGACCAGAGAACGGGGAGCATCTTTAAGTAGGTCCATTGGAATGCCAATGAGTAGGAAGAAAAGAGAGAGGTGCCTTGTATGTCTTGAACCACGATTTCTCAGCAACAAAAGACATGGGATTATTGACCCTTTTCCCATCCTCTTCATCAGAGTGTGCTTCCACTTTCTCGTTTGTGGCATGTGCATTATGCAACAAGGGCTTTTCCTTGTAGGAGAACCTTTCTTTCATTTCTTCTTTTTGCTGCGGGATGAGGCAGCTTTTAGCTGGAGGTCGTTTTATTCTTATCGAGTTATAGGCACACCTTTGTCAAGCAGGGACACTGAATCGGGCAAGAAACCAGCCTAAAGAGTATGTATGAAAACTGGTACAGAACATAGATCAGATCGTAAGGGGATAGCATAGAGGGATGCAACCGCCGTTGTCCATTTCAAAACATCGATTTGACAGTGACTTTGACTGTGTCAAGCACATGTATGATTTTGAACCCTTATTCGACTCGACTCAATTTCCTCTCGTCCATCAACGACTAGTTCTGGGGAAGTACCCGGCCTAGGATACAGGTGGTCACAAGGTGGGCCCCACGTGATTTCCGCCATATCAGTTTCAATTCACAGAATCATCCCAGAATCTCGTGCGGATTGATGTGGTCAGAAAGAATTATAGGGCTTAGCACATGAACTCGGGCCCTCCCTGCTTCGACGAAATATCATCTTCTACTCCATTTCCGAAACTCCAATCTTTACTGAACTGAAAGTAAGTACGTCTGTGCTCCGGTAGTCCTCGACTAGAGGAGTCGTCAGTGAAGAGATACTATTACCTATGATAATACGCAGACTGATGAAAGCCAGTCGAGCCAAGCCGAAGAAGACGAGCCCTTTACACTCGCCCCACTTCCGTTCCACTCGCTCTTTTGGCTCTATACATTAGTACTTGCTCGCTGGGTGAACAGCAAGGGGTAGTGAAAGTGCAAAGCACAGCTAGTAGGGTATGGTAAGCACGGGTTGTATCGAACGAAAGAAACAGGGGTATTTCAAAAGCCACGCCCACTCTCCGAACCCAGATCTGCATACTTCTCGTCTGCATCACCCTCAAGTGAACTATAGAACTATAGAACAAGGGAACTTGTGAACAGTTCTATTGAACAGCAAGGGTATGAGTAGGCGTTGAGCTCAGGACTGCAAGTAGAGTAGCTGCTTGGTACGAGTCAACTTCCTTCTATTTGTTCGCAGGTGGACAGCAAGGAAGCAGGCATTGGCAAAGAGTTCATCTTTATCCAGTGAGTAACTACTAATGTTACGAACGAAAAGCCCTAGGAATGTTCCTTCTGCTACAACATCTCGGAACCATAGAGCCATAGCAGCAACTGTAGTTGCTAGACCGATTCCTACCTATAAGTAGTAGACCTTAACCTCCTATTGGGTTGGCGTAACCGTTAAAGTACATCACTGTTGCAGAAGTTAGAATTAGTAGTGGAAATGATGTTAGTAGTGGTCATGGCTGGAGCCTGCGGTTCTCAACGATGTACTCTTGTCTCATTTTTCTTCTAAATATATGCTATCGTTTCCGGAAAGTCAAAGTGTTAGTTGGTCGTTGTTCGTTCCAAAATAGAAAAAGGATTCGATACAATTCTTTTGATTCTTTCCAAACGCTGTTTGCCTTGGGTTTGGGGTCTGCTGATTTGGTTTCACGCTCTGTAGGATTTGAACCTACCACATCGGGTTTTGGAGACCCGCGTTCTACCGAGCTGAACTAAGAGCGCTTTCTGCCGACAGGAGATAAAGCAGTAAGTAAATAGATGATTTCTTTTCCGCATGTATGTATATAGTCTAATCCCACTCCGACATTTTTTTCCATATCGCTAGTTTTTCTTCCTTGTTTATATAATATATTTCTTTATATATATATAAATTCTGCCGCCATTTTTTTCTTTTTGGTCTCACTCTCTCTCTTCTTATTTTCTTATTTCTTATTATATATAAATACTCATCATCCCGATCCCCATTATCCATTCCCATCCACGTAGCCGAGTACTTAACTGCCTTCATCTCCGGATTCTTCCCACCTGTTCGAAAGGTGAATTCACGAGGGTCTTTCTTTGACTTCGAAAGCAAAAACCCACCGCAAGCGCCTTACTTTCTCTATTGAAATTGGCTCGATAAGCAAAACAGGAAATGCAGGAAGGAGAACGCTTATCCCGTCCGAGCGGACAGCACTTGGTTTAGTTATTTGCCTTTTCCCCCTATTGCCCGGGGCTAGGCCACCCCCACCTTCGGTCTGGTATACCTGATCAATTGGTGGGCTTACCCAAATCTTCTGCCGATCGGACTGGCTGAGACAAAGAAAAAAGACAAAATAGAAAGAAATCATGAGCCCTTTACATTCACTTTATCCTTACTTAGAGAGGTGAATTTATTAACCGGAGTCTTTGATTCAAACCTTTCATCCATCCAATTTGAATATGAAGGATGCTTGCCGTACGGACGAACGAGCTGGTGAACGAACTATTGATTCAAAAATAATGTGCAATAAAGGATAAAAACTATCTAACCATTCAAAATATTAATCCATCAGAAAAACGCCAGAAGGCAGACGCAGCGTTCTACTATTCTAAGACAGACTTATTATATACGTGAAAGTAAGACAACACGGATACTTTTTTCATAGAATCCGCCTTTATACAGGGCATTTTCAAAGACTGAATACATCTATTATTTACTCGCCACCTCTTTCCTCAGCTGACACACCGGCTACGAACAAACAATATATCGTTTCGTTATAGATGGTCTCGCTAGGGAACTAAGCTAGTTTCTTTTTGCTTTTCCGCAATGTAGCTTGACTGAACTAATCATATCTTGAGCTTCACTAAATATGATGATGTCGGCTGGCAGGAAAGAGTTATTATTCTTTTGAAAATAAACCCCTCATAACTCCAACTGCATAAGGAATATGCTGATCTTCTGAATTCATAACTGTCTCGAATTCTGCAACTAGGAAAGGCCTTAGTACTTCACTACGGCTAGCTTTCAATCTTTTGATTATATTCCCCTGGTAGGCAAAAGACACTTTCTTCTGCCTTAGAGGCTTAGGCTGCGTCGGGATTTTTCAATTTCTCGAGAATACTTTTTACTTGAGAATCGCTAAGACTTTTCAGCAATGGTTTCTTATTGTAAAGTAATCTTTGAAATAGATCTTTTTTCACCAGATGCCAGGAATATAGATACATATCCTGGGACTTCTTTATGTTATGTCCCCTCATTTCTGCCTCCTGCGCGCTACCTGTCGCCTGGCGCTTTGTCAGGTAGGACTTTATCAATCAGTCTTCTCACCAATATCTGTAATAGTGAGGAGACCTTGTGCTTCGTGCTTTGCCTCGTCTAACTAGAATAAGTGCCTAATGAGCATAGCACTAATACCAATAGGTTGAGGGCAGAACGAGTCCAGTGGTCAACTTCTCCACTTGCAGTCCTAAGGAAAAAATCACTTATTTCTGCCTTTGATCCTGTTTCAGTTTATTCTTTTGTTTTTGGAGTCCAGGCGCAGGCCTGTTTGAAAGGGAAAGTCTGAGGCAGTCATTATGCAAGGACCAGTATTGTCCTTATGGGTACTGCTAATATATCAGAAGACACCAGTTCAAAATGTAAAGCTTATTGTTTATTTGAAAGATAGGAGAAAGCATTTGGGGGAACAAAGATCCCGCATTAAGAAGTGAATTGATAGAAGAACGAAAGAAGGCAAGCCAATGCCTGCACTGCCTATAAGAAAGAAGTCCACATACCCACTCTTCTTTCCCCCACCTAACTGTCCCCAAGTAAGTACCTCGAGAAGCGAGAAGAAGGAAGGCGGTGACACCTTTCGTAAGTACCTAGAAAAGACAGGTGGGGCCTCACCTCCATAATAATGAGAAAGCTACACCAAACACCATAAATGAGTCACGATTGCTTTCGTGGCTACAAAGGCGACACCCCTTCCTGAATCTACTATTTATTTGTAGATTTTTTTTTCCCCAAACCCGCCCCTCATTTCTTATTCTTCTGCCGCTCCTGGTATCGTTTTGCATCATACTGCCGTTTTGCCTCTCTTCTTGCCGCTTCGGCCCGGGCAGCCTCTTCATTACGGCGTTCCATATCTCTCTGGTATTCCTCCTTCGCTTCAGGCGAAGCCTCATTTTCGAGCCATGCTTCTAGTCTTTCTCTTTCGGCTGCTGCTCTTACAAAGCGTTCAATTGGTGAGCAACGTGTCGGTGGCTCAGCGGGCTGTTTCCCTTTCCTGCCCTTGCCTTTGGAACTTGAGGCCTCTTCGTGGTCTTCTACAGCCACATTTTCAGGAGCATGAGCGGAACCTTCCGCCGAGAGATTAGCTTCTACCCGACTTATTCGGGCAGGCAATTCGCAATAGAGATTGTTTGAGCCAGACTCACTTTCTTCTGGTGAAATGAGATACTGCCCACCTTCTGGAAAATGGAGATACCTATTGTGCTCGGAGTTGGGAGCTGAAGGGCCCGAACGTTGTGTTGCTGGAGAGAGACTCTCGTTACATCGTAGAGAATCGCTGTTCAAACCGCGAGCCCATCGATCACTATCACCGCCACAATATGCTATGGAAATTGGAAATAAATAGAAAAACACCTTAAGCCATATAAAAGAAATGAAAATATACACAAGTGCTCGACAGAAGGAATTCGTGCACATCAGTAGGTCGAATTTGAAAAGGATTTTCGCTATTAATATCTTGATTCTATTTTGACATTCCTTGCGGCCAGGGGCTCGTTCGTTGTGGCTTCCGGCGGCAGAGGAGAGGTTTCTGTTTTTGTTTCTTTTGGGAATACTGGCCGTGGATACACCAGCTACATATTTTTTGAATAGAGAAAAATATTCATGAATCATCATTGTACAATCTCTCCTTTAGATACTCAGTTTCCCCAACAAGCAATGGATTGAGCTTTAGAAAACCTAAAGCACGCTCAGTAGTTTTCTTGCTTGGCATACCCGGGTTTTCCCTAACCTAAGTGAGTCGCCCGAGAAATGCCAAAAAGTATGAAACACCCATATGCAAAAGTACTACTTTTTGGCTTTAGCACATACACAAACAAAATCAAAAATACACTTTTTACCAAAAAAAGAAAATACATACAAAGCTAGGCGCGCAGCGGTAAGATTGAGCCAATTAGAAAGTACATTCTCAAGCCAGGCAGGCCCCAAGTTTCAAAGTAAATTGTATACCTATTAAAAGTTAGTGGTCAAGAAAGATATCACAGAGGTCGGGGTAACACACTAAAAAGAAAATGCCCAAGGACCATACATACACATACAGCAAATTCAAAAGCTGGAGAGAGACGCTCACTTTCATCGGAAATGCACACACGCAGAATTGAAAGTAGAACTCAAGGGATATGCTAACAAAATAAGATAAGCACATTCGTGCACACAATGGCAAGGTAGTGAAGAACATAGTACACTGGTAACAGTAGACACTGGGTTATGTCCCCTATTTATTATTTAAACATGTCAATCTTTTTACAGGAGCGCCAATCTATACAAATTACCACTCTTTGGGCATGAAATCTCTCACCACTGCCAAAAACTTTGAAAGAACATACCCCCTCTTATTTCTCTCGTAATAAAGAGAAGTCTACACTAATCAACCAAGGACCATTCCATTTAGTTCTAATCTTTCTTAGAACATTCAATCAAAATCTTCTCAGAATAGAAAGAAGAAAGGCGTACATATACACTTATATAGGCGCATCTCAATTTAGTAGTTTCTTTATCTTTACAAAATAGAGTGAAATAGAATCATTCGACTTTTACATCTAGAAGACAAGTCAATAAATTATCTGGACCAATACCTATAGAAAAAAGTATCATCAGAAAGCAAATAATGCCCAGTATCAACACAACTATGGACTTTCTTAAAGATCTTTTTATACTATATTAGTCTTTTTAGGCTATACTACGACATCTACCCTATGTTCCCATAACTTATCTTTTAGTAATAATCTACTCTTTCTCTTATTCAGCCTCCTACCCAATTCTGTAGAACTGTACATGTAGTTAAGCTAATTTGATATAACTGTCATGTAGTTAAGCTAATGTGATGCAAGCAAACTCACTATATCTTCAGTGGTAAGTTCAGCAGAGCTATATCTTTCGTATTATCCATGATAAAAAGTGTGTTATCCTTTTTTCTTAACAAAAGTCTCTATATGAAGACAATAGTGTCTTTTTCTTTATTTTCAGTAAAATGCCATACTGATTAGGTGCGGTAGCTTAATGCCGAATTATAGGTTTGGTTCTATGCCTAGGTACAGTCAACCACTTATGTATGATTGATGACTTCCCTCTTACCTACTTTGTATTCTTGCCCTTTTCAGTCGTACTATTTCTAGTCCTTGTTTTCCTTTGCAGTCGGCGGGATTGCTTTTTATAAGCCTGTTACGCGAGTTTTTCTATAACCTCTAGATATCTATTATGAGTGCCCTCTTTGGCTTGCTTGTATCAAGTCAACCCTACCTTTTTTTGTACTTTACGAATCTGCCCCTGCCAAGTTATACTATAAATACATAATCCCTGTAGACATACCCCAGTAGTGTAAATTCCACCTAACCTCTTCAGCTAGGACTGTAAGCAATACAAGAAAAACGCGGTGTTAGTGAAATCCTTCTTTCATCAGCTTAATGCTCTCTTTCTCCAAAACCCTCTCCTGGCTACAGGATATAATAAGGCGTTTTTGGCCTATTCATTCTGAGGAATGACGAGTATAAAAACAGGGAAAAACTTATGTCGACGAGTAGCAACAGGGTAACAAAAAAGCGAGACTAGTTACGAGGAGGATAGAAGTCTATCTTACTCCCAATTCCATGGAAAAGAGAGAGCTTGCTTACACTTTCCTTCGGTCGGCCTCTCATTTCTCCGGAAAGATGCCTTCCTTTGTAAGGAGAGTAGAAGGGACCTCCGGTTCGGGTTTGCTATCAATGGGAGTAGTCTGTTTCGGTATCCTGCCTCTGATCCTGTTCTTGATCCAATGTGGAGACAGGGCATGTTTGTTATACCTTTCATGACTCGTTTAGGAATAACCAATTCGTGGGGTGGTTGGAATATTTCAGGAGGAACTGTCAAAAATCCAGGTATTTGGAGTTATGAAGGTGTTGCAGCCGCACATATAGTGTTTTCTGGTTTGTGCTTCTTGGCAGCTATCTGGCATTGGGTATATTGGGACTTAGAAGTATTCTGTGATGAACGTACAGGAAAACCTTCTTTGGATTTGCCCAAGATTTTGGGAATTCATTTATTTCTTTCAGGTGTAGCTTGCTTTGCCTTTGGCGCATTTCATGTAACAGGTTTGTACGGTCCTGGAATATGGGTGTCCGATCCTTATGGACTAACTGGAAAAGTGCAAGCTGTAAATCCAGCTTGGGGTGTGGATGGTTTTGATCCTTTTGTTCCAGGAGGAATAGCCTCTCATCATATTGCAGCGGGTACGTTAGGCATATTAGCAGGCTTATTCCATCTGAGTGTCCGTCCGCCTCAACGTCTATACAAAGGATTACGTATGGGCAATATTGAAACAGTACTTTCCAGTAGTATTGCTGCTGTTTTTTTTGCAGCTTTTGTTGTTGCAGGAACTATGTGGTATGGTTCAGCAACTACTCCAATCGAATTATTTGGTCCTACTCGTTATCAATGGGATCAGGGATACTTTCAACAGGAGATATATCGAAGAGTTAGCGCTGGGCTAGCCGAAAATCTGAGTTTCTCAGAAGCTTGGTCTAAAATTCCTGAGAAATTAGCTTTTTATGATTACATTGGTAATAATCCGGCAAAAGGGGGATTATTTAGAGCAGGTTCAATGGATAACGGAGATGGAATAGCGGTTGGATGGTTAGGGCACCCCGTTTTGAGAGATAAAGAAGGTAGAGAGCTTTTTGTACGTCGTATGCCTACCTTTTTTGAAACATTTCCGGTAGTTTTGGTAGATGAAGACGGGATTGTGAGGGCCAATGTTCCTTTTAGAAGGGCAGAATCCAAATATAGTGTTGAACAAGTAGGTGTAACTGTTGAGTTCTATGGTGGTGAACTTAATGGAGTAAGTTATTCAGATCCTGCTACTGTTCAAAAATATGCTAGACGTGCCCAATTAGGTGAGATTTTTGAATTAGATCGAGCTACTTTGAAATCTGACGGTGTTTTTCGTAGTAGTCCAAGGGGTTGGTTTACTTTTGGACATGCTACATTCGCGTTGCTTTTCTTTTTCGGACACATTTGGCATGGCGCTAGAACCTTGTTCAGAGATGTTTTTGCTGGTATTGATCCAGATTTGGATGTTCAAGTGGAATTCGGAACATTCCAAAAAGTTGGAGATCCAACTACAAAGAGACAAGCAGTTTTATACAGCATTTTGGTAGGATATTTCCATCCTCTTTTTTTTTATCTCATGAACAAAAAAAGAGATCTTGACTTGAATCATCATCTTTTCTTTGATTCTTTATTCTTTATATGGTAAATGATCGATCTCAAATGACTAGGTGTGGAAGCTATAATTGTAAACTAAACCACGATCAAATCTATGGAAGCATTGGTTTATACATTCCTTTTAGTTTCGACTTTAGGGATAATCTTTTTCGCTATCTTTTTTCGAGAACCACCTAAGGTTCCAACTAAAATAAAAAAAGAAAAGAATTTTTGATTTAATCGAAGTAATGAGCCTCCCGAGAGGCTCATTACTTCAATTCCTTCAACTAATCCCCATGTTCTTCGAATGGATCTCTTAGTTGTTGAGAGGGTTGCCCAAAAGCGGTATATAAGGCGTACCCAGTAAAGCTTACAAGTAAACCAGATATAAAGATCGCGACTAGGGTTGCTGTTTCCATTTTTCAAGAATTTCCAGAATGAATTATAAGATCATTTATTTAGAAGTACAACAGAATAGTATACAAAGTCAACAGATCTTAACCAATCATTATTGATTAGAATTGAATTTATGGCTACACAAACCGTTGAAGATAGTTCTAGATCTGGACCAAGACGAACTCCTGTAGGAGATTTATTGAAACCTTTGAATTCAGAATATGGTAAAGTAGCCCCGGGCTGGGGTACTACACCACTTATGGGAGTTGCAATGGCTCTATTTGCTGTATTTCTATGTATTCTTTTGGAAATTGAAAACTCTTCCGTTTTATTGGATGGAATCCCTCCCTAGGAGTTAGGCTTTTCAAAACTATGAGGTTTTGGTCTTTCCAGTAAATAAAAAATTACTATTAATTCGAAAATTTTGATTTCTAAAGATTTTGGTAGTTCGACCGTGGAATTTATCTGTTTCGGTATTTTTGGAAAATGAGTGTGTGACTTGTTGTAATTTATCCTATGTATAATACATAGAAGGGGTCTGTTATCTCTATGAATTCAACCTCGTCAGATATTTCTTCTAGTATCTGGAACACGAAATAAAATAGACCAAGACAAAA